TCCCTTTCTGCTGTTTCAAAAAACTTCATTTCTTTTTTTTTTTCTGATGATGTTTTTGAAAAATGAACTTCATTAAGTGATTCAGAACACTCGCCCCTTGGCAGTATCTATCGGTACTTTCATTTCAAAGTTAGAAGAAAGAAGGAATCACTCAATTTCTTGGATGATAGAATATATATTTTTGTAGATTAGATATTTGCAAATACTTTCTATACTAATAGAACTTTATTCTATTTATTTTAATATCTCATCCAATTTGAAAATTTTTATAAAAAGTTCTATTTAATCAATAAAACCCCTCTTGTTTTTTTATTTATACATCTGGAAAAATTGAAAGTAAGACTAGAAATCTTTGAAGAACAGGATCAAGAATCGTTACTCTTTTGACACAAAAAAGGGTTTAGAAAATTCCCTTTCTTGTGTCGAAGACTAGGAAGACGAATAATCTCTTCTAGAAGAGATTCTTTGTTTCCCATATATCCCTTCTATTACCCGATTACTTCTGTCAGGTATCTAATCCAATTGGATTCTATTTAGAATCTAAAACTATTGATCCATTTTATAACATTGAAATCGGGCAATAGTAACATAGCCCCATCGCCCCAATTTGACTAAAAAAATAAAGAAATAGGGTGAAAGTCAAATAGGATTCTTCAAAATCTACATACGATGACTAGCAATGCGGTAAAAGAAATTCCCAGCATCTCGTAGAAAAAGTATAAACAAGCAACCGCAAGTCTAGAAATTCATTTCGGCCAATTGAACCTTCTCGAACTGTTTCTTTTTAAGAACCAAAAAGATTTGTGCCAAAATAACAGATGCCAAGAAGAACAAAAGGCCTTGGACACGTAATGGATCTTGAAGTACTATTTCTGCATCTCCCTGACCAAATCCGCCCACATTGGGGTTACTCGTTAATGGTTGATCCAATTTGATGTATTCGCCCTCTGAAACAAGAAGTTCTGGTCCTGGGGGGATAATATCAACCACTTGACGTCCATCCGTATCTGTTATGGTTATTTCATATCCCCCTTTTTCTTTTCGTATAATTTTGCTTACTATACCTGCTCCTGTAGCATTATAAACTGTATTGTTACTCTTGCTCCCGTCGGGATAAATCTGACCCCTTCCCCTGTTCCCGCCTACGTATATAGGATATTTTAAGAAGTGAACATCCTTCTTAGTAGCGGGGTCGGGGGAAAGAATAGGAAAGGTTATTTCGCTATATTTCTGACCGGGGATAGGTCCTATCACAAGAATATTTTTTTTATTAGGGCGATAGCTCTGAAAAGACAAATTGCCTATCTTTTCTTTAATCTCGGGAGAAATACGATCGGGGGGAGCTAATTCAAACCCCTCCGGTAAAATAAGAACAGCCCCTACATTCAAACCCCCCTTTTTACCATTAGCAAGAACTTGTTTTAGTTGCTTATCATAAGGAATTCGAACAACTGCTTCAAATACAGTATCAGGAAGTACCGCCTGTGGAACCTCAATATCTACGGGCTTATTAGCTAAATGGCAATTGGCACATACAATACGCCCAGTTGCTTCGCGTGGATTTTCATAACCCTGTTGTGCGAAAATGGGATATGCATTTGAAACGGCTGTTCGAGTTATGATATATATCATGAGAGATACAGAAATAGATCGAGTAATCTGTTCCTTTATCCAAGAAAAAATATTTCTAGTTTCCATGGTCCAATCGTTGATCCCAAAATTTCTACAATAGACAATAAGTGGGGGTAAGTCGCTAGTATAGTTCCCTATCCACGATTCTGCTAGTTACTGGAATAAATTTAATGGAATAATATTTTACTGGAATATAATTATAGGATGAATCCCCCCAGATGGGTCGAAATAGAAAGCGTAAGTAGGACTTGCAATGTTTTGTTTATGTACAACTACAAAGTAACAAAGGTTCTGGTTGGATTAGATTAATATCAGTGGATCTTTTATCAGTCATTCATTGAATGATAAATAACTACAAGTGAAGGAGATACACGATTTAAATAACGGAAAATCCAATATTTAAAAATTGTATCAAGAATGACTGGAAAAGTGGAAACAAGACCAGATATAATTTGATCATTATGAACAAATCCAAGATCTTTGTAGACAGAGCCAACCATTAGTTCCCAACCATGAGGTGAATGGAATCCGATACATAAATCCGTTAATAAAAGAATAGAAAAAGCTTTGACTGTGTCGCTTAAGTTATATAGGAATTTCTGGGTCCAAGAGTTAAGAATAACAAGTTCTTCATTACCCAAAATAGAAAAACCGCTTAGAATAACAAAACAGATTATATTTGTCGAGAAGTGCAAAATCGTATGGATCCGACCCTCGTTGTATATGTTGATTAATTGGATCGCTTCTTTTTGGATTCCTATACGAAATTTTTGTAGATGTGTCTCCGAGTATTCCTCGATCAGTTCGTCTAAGACGAGGAGTTCCTCTAATTCTATGAATTTTTCTAGAATACTCTTTTCTTGAATATCATTCAAAAAAATTTCGGATTGCCCAGCATTCCACCAATTATTAACCCAAGATTCCAGACTTTTATTAAATGAGAGAGAAAGCCACCAGGGCAAAAATACTATAGATACAAGATATAAAAGGGGAGTGAATGCTTTCTTTTTTGTCATTTTTCATCTGTGAATTGTTAATCAACCCACCTCATTCATTGACTCTATGCAATCTAATATTTCTTTCACACATGAGTTCTATACAAAGTATGAAACCTATAAATCTATTTTCTTTGCGGTTATTGAATCTAGAAAGAATAGAGAAATCAATTAAGAATCCACTTTGAATGAAGAAATATTAAAAAATAACCTTTTCCGATATCTCAATCGGTCAACAAAACAAGTGTCTTTTTTCGATGAATGATCGAAAGAACCACTTTAATTTAAGTAATGAATATTAGTTATATTTTGAGACGAAAGAACTCCTTTTCTCTCAAATATCAAAATATCCAATATTTCAAAACAAATTTACTGATTACCCACAGTCAGGAATAAAATAATTGAGGGAAGGAGATTGCGATAATCAAAGTGGCAAAACAAGACAGAAATTGGCTAGTTATCATTATTAAGAAATCTAATTGTTATTTTTGTATTGGTCATTAAGGAACGCAAAAGAAAGGAGAAAAAAACGTCGATTGACAAAAAAAATAATTTATAAAATAGGATTTATCTGTATCAATTCCAACTAAATATTGAACTTAAAAAGAAGATTAATTTCTTTATACCGAAATAGTTTGATATATGAGATGAATATATTATTTCGATTTGTTACTTGTTTAATTTTAGTTGCGTGGATTTGCACACGTATAAAAAATCACGAAAAAAGTTTCCGTTTATGGTTGTTCCGCCCGCTTTAGCTTGAATAAACCTTCTGATGAAACTTCACACTTAAGTTATGTTATAGGAAAAAAGATTCTTGCATTTTTCCCTCTTGTTGAAAAAGCATCTATTTTTCCACGCATTTCTCAAAATACTTCAATTGGTACACGCAAGAAATAGGCCAATTCAGCAGCCTTTTGTTCAATTTCTCGTGGAGTCAAATTTTCATCAGTACGAGTTAAGGGAATGGTCCCCTGGCCTCGAATTTCCATATAAAGGACACGGCGTGCAAAAATACCCTCTTTAACTTCTATTCGAATGGACTGAATATCTTTTATAAGGAATCGGAGGAATATGCGACGATTTTTTCCAGGAAATCCCCAACGAAAAATACACACTATGCCTTCCTTTCTATCGAATCGATCATAACCATTGCCTACATTCCAGGAAATTGTGCACCACAAATAGGAGCTAATAAAGAGACCCGCGATTCCGTAGAAAGACATGACGATCCCTTGTGGAAAAAAAACGATTTGCTGAGAGGGAAAAAAAGATATCAAATTTCTACCAAGATAACTGGAAATTCCAACCAATAAGAATCCTACTGAACCTACAAAAAGGATAAAGGCCCAGCAGAAATTACTTATTTTTCGAGACCCCTTTATAAGTTCTATCCATATATGCTCTGATCGCAAACTCATACTTGATCCGATTACATTTTATTAGAATTGAGAGAATACTTCAAATTTTTTTGACTTTACTTTTTTTGTTTCCGAAGTAACTCTCATCAACTAGCACTAGTTTGGTGTGAACCTTTAGGAGTAATTCATCAAATTGATTAAATCTAAAATAATAGCATACTCTTCATATGATCCCACTATACATACAGATCCGCTGACTTTCTATTTCAGCCATCCGGCGATCCTGATCGATTTGAAAACAGCTAGAATTCATTTAACCATATATCGTGTTTATGCAGACATAAGAGTTCTTTCCTTTATGTTCGGCAAAAATTACATGTTATACCATATTCTACTAAATATATGTCCGTGCTATGATACAAATCTAAGTTTTGAAAAAATGGAAGATATTGGGTCCCATCGGATCTAAATAATCTTATTTTTTTGAACATGAAGAGATAAAGAAGCCATTGCAATTGCCGGAAATACTAGGCCTACTAAAGGCACAAAAATAGAGGGAAAGCTGAAAGTTATCATAGAATGGGTGCCTCGATTTATTATTTGTACCTGTTATTATTATTTATAAATAAAGATATCTTATAATAATTATAATTAAGAATTTGAATTCTTATGAATTTTAAATTTATATTTTATTATTAATTTAATTCAATTTTAAATTCTTAGTATAGATCTAAGTATCTATATATCTATATTTAAATATCTAAGTAAATATATAGAATAAACGCAAGGAGTGTAGAAGGAAATAAATGAATTTATTTATCTTTTTTATCTTTTGAATCTTTTCTTTTTATTCTACACGAAAGGGAAAGGTATGTATGATAATCTATTTTTTCTTTTCTTTGTCTTTTATTCTTGTATTCTAATTTAATAAAGAAAGAGTTTGTTACACATTATCGAAAGATTCGTTAGAATCCGAACCAACAGAGATTTTTAGCTAAATAAGGGATTTTGGGGAAATGGAAATAGAGAAAAATAAAAAAAAAACTCTTTTTTTTTTATATTTTATTTGATACGTAAGATAAAAATAAGAAATTCGTTTTGTTTGCCTAATTTGAAGAATTCAATCTTTTTTTTTAATATAGACTTCTTAATAAAAAATTGAATTAAGAATCAGAAATAAGAAATATAAGTAAAAAAGAATTATCCACAACTTTTGATTCGTTCTACAATTTGAACTTATGCCACCAAAGAAAATTCCATTCTTATTTCCTTTGATTCCGATAAACTAACTACTCGTTTATTACAAATAACAAATAATTGTTGAACTTAGTGCTCTGTTTCATTTTGATTCAAAGGAACGAAAGCATGGAACTTAAATAACTCACTAAGAACGCTTTTTAAAAGATTACGCGGTACGATTAGGTCGAATAAACCCTTCTGGAATAAATATTCAGCGGCTTGTGAACCTTCAGGTACTGTTGTATTCAATGTTTGTTCAATTACTCTTTTACCTGCAAATGCAATATAGGCGTTGGGTTCGGCAATAATGATATCACCCAACATACCAAAACTGGCTGTTACTCCGCCAGTAGTAGGAGATGTAAGGATTGATACATAAAATAACTTTTTATTTGATTGATAATCATATAAAGCAGACGAAATTTTAGCCATTTGCATCAAGCTCAAACTTCCTTCTTGCATGCGTGCCCCCCCCGAAGCACATACTATAATAAGAGGTAGCAACTCTTTGGTAGCGTATTCAATCAAACGGGTTATTTTTTCCCCAACTACGGATCCCATACTACCCCCCATAAACTGAAAATCCATAACCCCAACTGCTACGGGAATGCCGTTTAGTTGGCCTATGCCTGTTTGAACAGCCTCGGTTAATCCTGTCTTCTTTTGATAAGAATCAATACGATCTTTATAAGGTTCCTCCTCCGAATGAAATTCAATGGGATCCAGAGAGGCCATGTCTTCATCCATAGGATCCCAAGTACCAGGATCGATCGAAAGTTCGATTCTTTCTGAACTATTCATTTTCAAATGATATCCACATTGTTCACAAATATTCATTTTTGATTTCAAAAATTTCTTATAATTTAATCCATAACAATTTTCACATTGAACCCACAAATGCCTATATTTTTGAGTTACATCGAGATCATTAGAACTTTCTATTATAGTAAAATCGCTCCCCTTCACGTGGGTTTGTATATCCGAAACCTCTCCTTCACTATTATTTCTACTTTCACCACAAATGGAACTATAGATGTAACTATCGCTGTAATTATCCCCTCCACTTACAATGGAAGTCTCAATCCAAATTTGAGACTGAAGATAACTGTCAATGCAACTATTAATATGATTATTCCAACTATATTGAGTATCATACATGTAATGATTATAGTAGGTATCTTCGCTCGTAGATCCATTATTCAGATAACTAGAATTCCAATAAGTATTTTTTAGTTCACTCCGAAACGAATGATTGTTGTCAATCTCAAAAATTTGATTTTCAATATCAAAATATATGGAAAAATTGTCTCCATTACTATCCTTAACTAAAAAAGTGTCATCGGAGATGAAATTCCGAATGTCTTTAACGACGAATAAATGATCAACCTTACTGTAACTAGAATCGTCACGACCCCCCCAACTCTGAATGTTTTTAGTCCTATCTTTTATATCCGGCTCATCACCTTCACTGGCATTTTCAATAGAACCAAGACTTTCCGTTGATTTATTTAGCCCACACCGGCATTCGAACTCCTTCTTAAACAACATCGAATTAAACCACCATCTTTCCATAGACTTTTCTTGCCTCCTATTTGCATGAAAATACAATAGATGAATAGTCATTCGATCCAAAATTTATTTATTTGAATTTGAATATTTTATTTCCTATATAAAATAAACATAGAAATCCAATCACTAGAATTTTTTTAGTAACTAATAAAATAGGGAGTTTGAGTATTGAAAAAAATTCTTTTTTGTTTTGTGGAAATTCGGGGGTAATATGTCACTATACATGAATATAATATGATGGAACCCCTCTTCATTATAAATATCATGATAAAGAGTACTTTCTCCTATGTCGTGTCAAATTCGCATCGAAAAAAAAAAAGAAATATTTGTTTTATTCTATAAATCTTTTTTCGTAAAATCTCGTCTAATAACTAACTAATAATAAGTAATAACTTAAGGTTTTATTCCATCAATAGGGAACGAAAAGGACAATATACGGGATAGGTATAAAACGGCTTGCTTGGGGGAAACTGCAGAATATAAAAGAATATGCCAACCCTAAGGATCCAGAGGATTAATTGTGGATCCAAGACAGTAATAGAAAGATTTTATTCTTAGATTTTTTATTTAATTTAAAATATTCTTTATCTAGATAAGTATGTATTTATCTAAAATAGATGCAATAGAATCTTTGTATTCGGCTCAATCTTTTAATAAAAAGATTGGGCCGAGTTTAATTGAAATTTAACTAAGAGAAAAAAGGT